TTAGCCAATAAATCAGAATTCTCGTGGAGAATGGTAGGATATATGAAATTCCAATGACCGTTGGATATGATTCGATCAGGTCCTGAATAATCAAGAACCCCCCCCTTTTTACCGTAAGGATTCGAACTAAACAATTTGTGTCTCACTTGATCATTAGTCACGGAGAGGTCAGAAATAGATCTCTGTTCAACAGAATGAACATTCATTTGATCTTGATCCTTGTGGAGCGAAAAAGGCACTATACTGGATCTGCACAGAGCTCCTGATAATATCCATAAATGACTTGTTTTGGGTAAGAGATGAACATTACCATATTTATATTCAGGTGCATGGTACACATCGGTACTCCAGTGCATTTCTCCCTCTGAGTCAGAATAAATATGTTTTCGAACTTTCTCTTTAACTTTATTAAAATTGAAAGTGGATGTTCCAGCGCGAATCTCCGCAATCACTTGTTCTGATTCTACATATTGATCATTTTGAACTAAAAGAAAACTTTTGGGTGGAATATTCACATTATGTAGAATATCGTGACTCTCAATAGTTACATACAGGTCTATATAACATAGAAAAGCAGGATGCCCATGACGTGTACGTGTGGGATGAACCAAATCCTCATTGAATTTGATTTTTCCCTTAAAAGGGGCTCGTACATGTTCTGCAGTACCACCTGTGAATACTCCACCGGTATGAAAAGTTCTTAATGTTAGTTGAGTCCCCGGTTCGCCGATTGATTGACCCGCAATAATACCTACTGCTTCTCCTAATTCGACCAGGTCGCCATGAGTGGGACTCTGACCATAACATAATCGACAGATCCAAGATATACTCCTGCAAAGAAAGGGGGTTCGAATATATATTGGTTGTGTTCGAAAGGTTATGAATCGAGTGACAAGTCCAACCCCAATATCTTTATTTTGAGCGGCAATGCAACGTGGGCCCATATATATATTGTATGCTAATACACGACCAATTAGTGTTTGGACCCAAATTCTTTCCGTCATCCCATTTCTAGGACTCACGGAAATGCCTCGGGTAGTGCCACAATCTGTTCTACGTACAACAATGTGTTGAACTACTTCAACAAGTCGACGCGTGAGGTATCCAGCATCTGATGTTCGTACAGCAGTATCTACAACTCCTTTGCGGGCTCCGTAGCAGGAAATGATATATTCCGTTAAAGAAAGTCCTTCGCGTAAATTGCTTTGAATCGGTAAATCAATCATTTGTCCTTGGGGATCCGACATTAATCCTCTCATACCTACTAATTGGTGTACCTGAGATGCATTTCCTCTAGCTCCCGAAAAGGACATTATATGGACTGAATTAGAAGGATCAGTCATCCTAAAATTAGGATGCATTTCTTGTCTCAAATATTCACTTGTAGCATACCATATCTCAATGGATTGGCGTAATTTTTCTACTGTGTGTACATTCCCATAATGATGGTGCTTTTCTAAAATGAAACTTTGTTGTTCAGCATCTTGGACTAGCCACCCCTTAGAAGGTACTGTTAAAAGATCATCAATTCCTAATGAAATGGATGTAGCCGTGGCTTGCTGGAAACCCAGAGTCTTTACTTGATCCAGGGTGTGCGATGTATATGCCATTCCGAAGTGATCTATTAATCTGCTAATAAGTCGTTTCATGGCAGACCCATCTATCGCTTTATTGTAAAAGAACAGATCAGCCCATTCTGCCATAAGTACTTCTCTATTCCGCTGAGTAGGATTCGCCAATGGGTTTGAGTCAGTGATTCGAAGACCTCCTTTACTGGATCTCGATTCATGTAGAAATTAAGGAATTATGATTCCAGTTGAACCGGAGAGATCCAAATTCCCGCGGTATTACATAATTCCTTAGCTTAGGTACCGTATGAGTAGGCCTGACAAAACCCCTGTATGGCTTCTTCTATTTCTCGAGAAAAAGAAATATGACCAACAGTGGTTCGGGTGTATATACAAAGGGTTTGTTTTTTTATACGTCTTACTATTAGATAGTGCCCATAAATTTCATGATAGGTACCCAAAGATTCATATTGAACTTCGACAGGAACTTCTCTTGAGGCAATGACACGTTGATCTAGTCGCCACCGAAGCCACAAAGGACTATCTAAATTGATTCGTTTCTGCTGATAAACTATAAGTACATCATAGGAACTACAAAAATAGGGCTCTTTCTCTTTCGTAGTATATTTATACTTATAATCATTAACTGTTTCATTTTGATAGTTTATGCGATTCCATGGATTATACCTATTTGCACAAATACCTCGACGATTCCCGATCGTTAATACATAGAGTCCAATAAGCATATCTTGGGTTGGTACCGAAATGGGATCTCCAATAGCCGGAGAAAAGAGATTCATATGAGAAAACATAAGTAAACGAGCCTCCGCTTGCGCTTCCAAAGATAAAGGTACATGAACAGCCATTTGATCCCCATCAAAGTCTGCATTGAATCCTTTACGAACTAATGGATGTAAACAAATAGCACGTCC